ATACCACAAGTAAAAATGACATTGCCATAAATTTACAAGGTGATATTTCCATTTCTTCATCAGAAGGTGCGTCCCCTTTGAAGCCAGAATTGCTTTTCCTTGATATCTAACATAATGCATGAAAGGATCCTTGAACAACCATAGAATTTTCTGAAAATCATTACGAAGAACTACCACAAGATATTCCATTTTTCCATAGAAATGTGTTCGCTCAATAAAGGCTCCAGAATATTTGGATCGTAAATAAGAAGACTGTTTACGGAGAAAAATGAATATGGATTCGCATTCATATACATGAGAATTATATAGGAAGAAGAATAATCTTTGATTCTCTTTTGTAAAATCTTTTGTAAAAAGAGAAATGGATTTCTTTGGAGTAATGAAACTATTCCAATTAGTATACTCGTGGAGAAAGAATCGCAATAAATGCAAAGAGGGAGCATCTTGTATCCAACGGTGAAGGGTTTGAACCAAGATTTCCAGATGGGTGGGGTAAGGTATTAGGATATCTGACACATAATTTAAATGTGAGAATTTGTCCTCTAAAAAGGGAAGTATTGAATGAATAGATCGTAAATTATGATATTTTGCTATTTCTTTTTCTTCTAGAGAAGATACTAATTGCAGAGAGAATGGAATTTCCACAATGACTGCAAAACCCTCTGATATCATTTGAGAATCCAAATTCTTGTTGTACCCAAGAAATCGATTTTGGTTAGAATGATTAACCGAAATCATCAAATGATTCTGTTGATGCATTCGAATAATTAAACGTTTGATAATTAGTGAACTGGATTTATTGTCATAACCTAAATTTTCCATGGGTTCGTAAAGAATCGATCCATTTAAACCATGATCATGAGCAAGTACGTAGATATACTCCTGAAAGAGAAGCGGATATAGGAAGTGTTGTTGACGAGATCTATCAATTTCTAAATATCCTTGTAATTCCTCCATTTGAAATTATACTTGAACCAAAGGAAGGGATTTCTTGGATTCTCAAATGATACATAGTGCAATATGGTCAGAACAAAGTATATAGTAAGAAAGAATAGATACCCAGGAGACAGGGAGACCAATCAACGGATCCTCGTTTTTTTCCATCCAATTGGTTTGTATTGGTTATAGTTACAAGAGATGGTTAGAAATCCTTTATTTTTGCAACCCAATCGCTCTTTTGACTTTGGAATGAATTATCTTTATCAGTATACCATTTCTTCTACACATTCGTCTCCACTCCATCCATAATAGAGAATAGTTAGGATTCATTAAAAAAAGGAATCAATGATCCACTCACAGGAGAACCCTTATCCCGCATCTGGTACTAATCCATTTTTAACATCTAATTAGATCGGGTAATCATTCAAATTCAGAACAGAAGCTCGTTGCTTTTTGTTTCCCTATAATTGGAGCCAAAGGGCTCTATCCATTTATTCACTCGACCCAACTTTGAATTGATTTGGTACCGTTTTCAAGAATCAAAACAATCGTTTTTACCGATCCGGTATAGATGAAGTATTCTCAGAGTTCTCCATTGATACGACATGCTGTTTTTTCCATTCATTCCCTTTTTTTAGGATCAGTCGTGGTCTTACAAACTCTACCAATGTATGGGTATGGACGAATCCGTTTCTTCATCCAAATGTGTAAAAAAGAATAGCCGCACTTAAAAGCCGAGTACTCTACCGTTGAGTTAGCAACCCAGATGAATAAGGTGTGTAGATACGATCTTAATAAAAAAAGCGATTGGGTTGCCCAACCCCGTCAAAACATTGAACTAACAAGAAATCTAAAAGAAACATTTGATGATCAATTATGAACATAAAAAAAAAGATCAGATGAAAATACAAGAGATTCCTAGATAAATATAGATAGATGTCAAAATGGATAGACACCCATTATTTGTATTTGTATTTATCCATTTTTTTTTCATTAAGATTCTTGTGTCACGGCGAATCTGGATCTGGCGAACCCATCATTTGAGTCAAGTGAAGTAAAGAATCAAACTTGTGGGACGTGGAGAAATAGATCTATTTCTCCACGATCGAATTATATTTGTTCGATACATCATTGTCAATATGAATTGAATGTTGAGAAAACAAATTCCATAAAAAAATACTTGCGTTAGATTGACACTACATAAATAAGAAATGAAGTGTGGGTGGAGGAATAAATAAAGAAAAAAGTAGGAAAAAAATATCAGGTCTATTCATATAGAAGTATGAATAGAGCAAGAAAAGGAGAAACGGTAGAGAAACAATTAAACAAAGCTAGATGTTACCCCCACCCTTGAATTTTCATTCATTTTATTTCAATTGATTAATTTGAAATTCCTAAAATACATCTGCCCTCTTTGAAATATCATGAACAGTTCCTGTAGGTTGAGCGCCTTTTTCAAGGAAATATAGAATAGCAGGAACATTTGAATAAGTTTGATTCTTTATCGGATCGTAAAAACCCACTTTCCGAAGATCTCTTCCTTCTCTTCGGGATCGAACATCAATTGCAACGATTCGATAGATGGATCATTGGGATAGATGCAGATGAACAATGCCCCCCCTAGAAACGTATAGGAGGTTTTCTCCTCGTACGGCTCAAGAAAGAATGATTCAAATTTATGTATATAGCGGCAAATTGCTCCAGAAAATCTTCAATTAGACTTAGAATTTGAGTCTTTTTTTTTTCAGGAAGGAAAAAAGAATATCATTCGTACTCATAACTCAAGTGGGGTAATTCTCAAAGAATTCGAAGGGAAATCCTTAGACATTTATTGAGTCATCTCATCTCTAACCTCTTTTGTTTGTCTTGTCTAGAATCCATTTTTATTTCTCATTCTGATTAGTTGTTAAGACAATTGAAAATGGTGTTTCCTTGTTCCTAGGATCTTTTATCTTTGCTTTGAATCATTGGGTTTAGACATTACTTCGGTGATCCTTAATCGTTTCAATTCAAAATGGCAGCAACATACCCTTTTTATCGAAGAATCATACGAACGATTGATTCTGCTGTGATACACTTTTGATCGAAATGGTTTTACCAATTCCGACAAATTAAAAAGTTGGAAACTTGGTCGAATTTGACCCTTTCCATTTTTCTATCGAAGATATACTTACGAAGTTGTCCCAACTTATTGATTGTCACTAACCCTAGATCCTTCCCCCTGATAAATGAATCAATACTTTCTACTCGAGCTCCATCATGTACTATTTACATTACAACCCAACAAAAAATGGGGATCCTAGCGGAACAGAACAAACTATGTCGAGTCAAGAGCGTTTTCGTTGATATCAAAAATGGCGGATGTAAGAATCCACAACCGATCATGTCCTTCAAGTCGCACGTTGCTTTTTACCACATCGTTTCAAACGAAGTTTGACCATAACATTCCTCTAATTTGGAACCGGTATGGAATTGATTCAATATGGAATCATGAATAGTCATTGGCTCAATCGGTACATAGTACTTTCTTTTTATCTATAGATAGATATTTATCTGGAGAAGTCTCAGCAAGGATCCAATTCTTTCTTTAATAACTAAAAAAAGAAGGTTCTTAAATGAAATTAGAGTCCCAATATCGGAACAGAATGAGTCATTAAATAAATAAGCTATTCCAATGACTCGGAAAGGTCGGAAGTCACTCGATAGGATCGATTCACCAGTCGCAAACTTCTTCGAGTATCAAGGATTCGATTCATTTCGATTCATAAGGAATCATGAAAAATGGTTTAATTTCATAAGTTTCTTAATATAAGTTTTCCTGTAACGACTGAATTAGATCTCTAAATAAATTAACAAGTCGGCGCAATCACAACGAGTAGCTAAAACCTTTAGCGGATATCTCATTGATTAATGAAACGCGAATTTAATTTTAATCATCATAAGATGAAATCTTTATAAAAGAAATCTTTGTTTCTTTTCCAATTGAATCATCAATGATAGTAAGATAAGATTAGATTAAGGTCGTTATTATTTCATCTGATTGATAAAATCAGAATCGGAGAAGTATGATCTTTACGTATCCATCAGACACACCGAACAACTGCTACCGGGGGTCATCGTGGATATTTAAGGGATCACAGATCTTTTTCACCGAAACGAAAACGCCGTTGTCACTGAACTAGAACAATAACAAGCCATATAGGTATGGTTTATTTTTTTTTCTACAGACTTTGCTTTACTTCAGGTTCAGCAATCTTTCCATAAATTCCATCATATCATAAAGTCAAGTGAATGGAATGTATGAATCCCCTCCCCATCGCTACATTGATTTCCAATTATTCATTGGGGCTAGATGCAAAAAAAAAAAAAGAAAAGGATACTCTTATGGGACGCTATCCTATCTTGTATAGGTACAAAAACAAACAAAAACAAATAGGTCCAGATCAATTCGTTGTTCCTATTCTTTCTTAGAATACTCCACCCCAATCTTAGGAACTTGAATCCCAGTGACGGAAAAAACTACCTGTTGTTTAGCATTCAGGATCCACATAGAATTAGTAATTGTGCTACCCTATTTACTTTAGGGAATAGAGAAGACTTTCTTTCACATTTCGACTCAGAATGCAGCATAATCATGTGGGAATTACAATTATCATTGATATTGGGCATAAAGTTTCTCTAAGTGGCTAAGCTAACCAACTTCAATATGAATCTGCGCAGGACAGGCATACGCTGAATGGCTCGCCCAATTGACTTTTTTGAATGAAACTATTGATCTATGTCCCCATCATACCTACATCACAAAGATATTTATATCCTATCCATTCCATTCGCGTGTCATTGACACTCGATTCTATTTGAGTGAAATGAAAGGGAGAATATGATTCAGAAAGGAATCATTAGAAATATGAATGAGAATGAAAGATTGAATCAAATTTTATCCAGTATCCAACATGAAACTCTTAAACAGAAGATTCTTAAAGAGAACAAAAAGAATCTTTGTTCTGATAGAATCAGTCTGGGACGGAAGGATTCGAACCTTCGAGTAACGGGACCAAAACCCGTTGCCTTACCGCTTGGCCACGCCCCATTTAGATTTCTATTCGACACTAATAAACACTAATATCGTTATTTGTTTTTCGTCAATTCGGACCCAAATATATATGGAATAGGTTATTGCTAGAATTTGACGCGTGTAGATGTAAAATAAAAATAAAGGAAGTCATTCATTGATCATTACATATAATTCAATTAAGATATTGTAATTGTAGGAAAAGTAGAATTCTTTCTATTCTCATTTGAGAATTGAAGTATTTTTTGATTGTTTGATTGGAGGAGTTCAAAGAAATATTTTTTTTCCTCCCTTCTTTCTTCATTTTTCCCCTTATCTTATATCAATAACTCAATAAAAATGAAATTATCTCCAAGAACGAAATGTTTGTTATGCTTAATATCTTTAGTTTAATTTTTATCTGTCTTAATTCTTCCCTTCATTCGAGTAGTTTTTTCTTCGCCAAATTGCCCGAGGCTTATGCTTTTTTCAACCCAATCGTGGATGTTATGCCAGTCATACCTGTGTTCTTTTTTCTCTTAGCCCTTGTTTGGCAAGCTGCTGTAAGTTTTCGATGAGATCTTTAATACTGTCCTAGAAACATTCTTCTTATTTATTCGAAATTCTAACAATTGATAAGAGCAGATCGGATAAGTCTTTCATTATGAACCCTCGATTCAAACATTGAAATTCTTAGATAGCCGCGATGAATCCGGATCACCTCATTTCCCCCATTTTGACCTTCCCCAGGCCCATGGAGCAAAGGACCTATTATGGTCCCTTACACTACCTAATTCTAATTGTGGGCATGACAAGAGAATTTTTGGAACGAAAGAATCAGAATCTTATTACAAATGAATTTCTGCAAAATCCTTTTTTTTCTAGAAATCGCTTCATTTCTTGGTGTCAAAATGGAATATGTGGTACCAAAATAGAGAATCTATTTCCCTTTTCCACAAAAAATGATCTTGGAGATTGTGTAATGCTTACTCTCAAACTCTTCGTTTACACAGTAGTAATATTCTTTGTTTCTCTCTTCATCTTCGGATTCCTATCTAATGATCCAGGACGTAATCCTGGACGTGAGGAATAAAATAAACAAATAAGAGGTTTTCGTTTTTTCTTGTTTAATTTCTGAATTTTCTTATTTAAAATTGTATTTATTCCATACATTTCACTATGATAAAACAGTGGATCGAGACTTTTTCGAATTCGAAAGAGAAATCTCAAGTGATCAGAAGGAGCGGAGAGAGAGGGATTCGAACCCTCGGTACGAATAACTCGTACAACGGATTAGCAATCTGCCGCTTTAGTCCACTCAGCCATCTCTCCCAATTTCAAAAAAAGAGAATTCCTATGTGACACGTGAAGTAAAATAAAAATCTTGATTTCTCTTTCTTTATTCTATTTTACTATAGATCTAGATATACTAGATATATAATATTTGATTCTCTAGATCTAGATATACTAGATATATAATATATCTATATATATATTATATATATACGAATACGAATTTTCAATTCCATTTAGATAACGATTCAAAAAAGATATCTCAAAGAGTACCCCTTTGATTTCGATTTCGTTCAAAAGATTCTTTTATTTCCCCGGCCTGGCCAGTAAGCACCTAGCCAGGCCTTGTTTTGTTCCAATGAATCATAGATCAACCGATTCATTTGATTTGAAAACGAAAATGCTTGTTATTGAAGCCGTAACAACAGCTGCAAGGGCTATTTCAATTCCTATGATATGAGTTCATATGATTCTTTCTTTTTTATTTTTTATTTAAATTCTTTTATTTTTATTTAAAATAATATAAATAAATATTTACATTTTCATAATTAATAATTATAAAATAATAACAATGAAAAAAAAAAGAATAGAATATACATCGAATAAGGGGCTATGGATTCTTGCACAACTCATTTTTTTGTTCCGACTTCTAATGGCTCTTTTATTTTAAACTGGGCCTGTCAGTAAAAACTCCCCCAGTAAAAGAAAAGGTATAACTTGTTATTGAAATGAGCCTTAGCCTTCTTACTTCTTAATTTATCCTATTTGATTGATTTTATCGAGTTCCCTCCGCAGAACGCGTCAGCACTCCAATTTTCGTGATTCTGATCCTATCTTGATTACATCGAACTCCTGGTTCGACAAATGATCCATTCATATACAATAAATATATACATTGTAGCGGGTATAGTTTAGTGGTAAAAGTGTGATTCGTTCTATTAACAACTGAAATAGTTAAGGGGTCTTTCGGTTTAATTCATATTCCGATCAAAAACTTTTTTTCTTATAAAGGGTTTAATCCTTTACCTCTCAATGCCACATTTGAGGAATAATATACATTCTCGTGATTTGTATCCAAAGGTAAATTAGAAATGGAATCAAAAATTTGGATTCTGAAATCGCGAAGCATAATTTTTTTTGAGTTGGACCAATTTCCAATTGCAGGAGTATGAGTAAAGGATCCATGGATGAAGATACAAAAGTGTATTTCTAATCGT